ATGCATGAAAGGATCCTTAAACAACCATAGATTGGTCTGAAAGGCCTTAGCAAAAGCTTCTACAAGTACAAGATGTTCTAGTTTTACATAGAAATAGATTCGTTCAAGAAGGGTTCCAGAAGACGTTGAATATAAATGAGAAGATTGGTTACGAAGAAAGACGAAGATGGATTCATATTCACATAGATGAGAATTATATAGGACGAAGAAAAACCTTTGATTTCTTTTTGAAAAACAAGAACTGGCTTTATTTGGAGTATTCCAACTACGATACTCATGGAGAAAGAATCGTAATAAATGTAAAGAAGAAGCGTCTTTTACCCAATAGCGCAGAGTTTGAATCAATATTTCCAGATGGGCTGGGTAGGGTATTAGTATCTCCAATACATAAATTAAATGTGAAAAATTGTCCTCTAAAAAAGGGAATATTGAATGAATTGATCGTAAATTATGAGATTTAACTATTCCTTTCCTTTCTAGCGAAGATAATAATCGGAGATAAAACGGAATTTCTACAATGACTGCAAATCCTTCTGATATCATTTGAAAAGAAAAATTCTTGTTGCGTCCAAAAAATATATTTTGGTTAAAATCATTAGCAAAAAGAATCAAATGCTTCTGTTCATACTGATACATTCGCTCAATTGCACGTTTCACAATTAGTAAACTGAATTTATTATAACCTGCGTTTTCCAAAAAAATGGATCTATTTCTATTTAAACCATGATCATGCGCAAGTGCATAAATATACTCCTGAAAGATAAGTGGATATAAGAAGTAGTGTTGTTTAGATCTATTTAGCTTTAAATATCTTTGGAATTCCTCCATTTGAAATTCTAGTTGAACTAAAGGTAGAGGATTTTGAGGGTTATCAATGAAACATAGTGCGATACAGTCAAAACGAGGTATTATAGTAATAAACGAATAGATACCTCGGATACAGGTAAACTTATCAACGGATTCTCTATCCTCTCTTTTCCATTTAAACGAAAAATGTCTATTCGTATAGGATAACAAAATACTTAGAAATCCTTTATTTTTTCAACCTAATCGCTCTTTTGATTTTGGAATTTTTTTATCAATATACTGTTTCTTCTACACACATTTCTCATTTCTATTCCATAATGGAAAATGTCAATAGTTAGGATTCATAAAAAAAAAGAAGAATCCGTTCATGGGATAATCTCTTCCCGTATCAGGCACTAATACATTTTTAACGTCTAATTAGATCGGGTAATCGTTCAAATTAAGAACAGAAGCTCGTTGCTTTTTTCCCTATAATCAAAAAATTGAAGCCATTAGGGCTCTATCTCTATCCATTTATTCATCCGACCCAACTTTAAATTGAATTCATTTTGTTCCGTTTCAAAAAAGAACACAAGGGTTTGTACCTATTCGGAAAGAATGAAATATTTCTCAGAAATCTTAGTTGATCCGACATGCTATTTTTTCCATTCATTCCCTTTCAGGATCAGTCGTGGTCTTCCAAACTTTACCGATGGTATGGACGAATCCCTCGCTTCATCCAAATGTGTAAAAGATCCTAGCCGCACTTAAAAGCCGAGTACTCTACCGTTGAGTTAGCAACCCGAATAGAAAAAGTTTATGTAGATACAATCAAAAAGAAAAAGATAGATAAATGTCAAAATTTATAGACCACCTCTTAGTTCTTATGTTATCGACTTTTCAATCAAAACCCCTATTCTTATTATATCTTAGTTCAAATTATATTCTATTAAAGAGAATCCAAGGAATCCCATTATTTGAATAATATAAGGTTATAAGGTAAAAATCAAACCTCTCGGACATAAATAAATTTATCTACTTATCACGATGAATTATATTTGTTCGATACACTGTTGTCAATATAAATGTTGAGAAAAGAATACAACGGAAAAACAAAATAAATTATATTTATTTCAATACTATTAAAAAAATAAAAAAGGGCTTGTGTTGGATTGGCACTATATAGCTGAAAAAGTTTAGATAAAGGAATAAAGAAGGAAGAAGTAGAAAAAATATCAGATTTATATTGATTTATTTTATTCAATCAATAATAAGTAACTAGAATAAAAAAAGGAGGATTCCTTGGTTATTACTTATTAGTAGAGTTCCAACGAAAACCGACCAATTGAAGGAACTCCCAGAATTTTCTATTTCTAGGATCAAGCAACTCGGGTTTTGTCGTTCTAGAACATGAGATTTTATAGAAGCAATGAAAAATAGATATGAGTAGAATCCAAAAAGGAAAAAATATAAATACAAAAATTTATAATTTATATAAGAATTACTACCCCTTTCTATTTCTTTATTTCCTTAATTAAATTTTTTTTTATTAGGAACAAGCTACTTAAAAACCTCCGCCTTTTTTAAAAGATCCCGAACAGTTCCTGTGGGCTGAGCGCCCTTTTCAAGGAAATATAGAATAGCAGGAACGTTTAAATAACTTTGATTCTTTATCGGATCATAAAAACCTACGTTCCGAAGATCTCTTCCTTCTCTTCGGGATCGAACATCAATTGCAACGATTCGATAGACGGCTCATTGGGATAGATCTAAGTAAATGAACAAGACCCCCCCTAGAAACGTATAGGAAGTTTTCTCCTCGTACGGCTCGAGAAAAAATGATTTGGAGTTTTGTCTACGTATAGAATTATATTTAATGGCAAAGGAGTTGATAAAATAAATTATAATGGGATTTAACTCATTTTTTTTCTTCCCCCTTCCTGAAAAAAAATCATTTGTACCCATAACTCAAGTTGGATAATTCTCAAATAGCTTAAAAGAAAAAAATCTTTAGGCAATTTATTTCATTTTTTGAATGGTCTTTAACCCCCTCTTGTTTGTCTCATTTAATCTTTATTATTATATATTATACAGTTATTGAGACAATTGAAAAACGGCGTTTCCTTGTTCTGGGATCCTTTTTTCTTTGTTTTAAATCAGTGGGTTTAGACATTACTTCGGTGCTTCTTAATCCTTACAAAATGGCAGCAACATACCCCTTTTGTGATTTCTTTCTATCAAAGAATCATATAAACTCTCGATTCCCGCGCGATACACTTTGAATCGAAAGACTTTTATCAATTCCAACAAATTTTACTTTTGAATTAAAAACTTGACTGAATCGGATCCTTTCGATTTATATATTGATATACTTACGAAGTTGTTCCAATTTATTGATTGGTATTAACCCTAGATTCTTGCCCCCTGAAAGATGAATCCATAGTTTCTACCCGAGCTCCATCATGTACTCTATTTTTCATTACAACCTAACAAAAATAAGGATTCTAGTGAAAACAGAACAGATGTCGGGTCAAGAGCATCTTCATTCATAGAAAAGATGGCGGATGTAAGAATAAAAATCCACACCGGATCGTGTCCTTCAAGTCGCACGTTGCTTTCTACCACAGCGTTTCAAACGAAGTTTTACCATAACAAAACATTCCTCTAATTTGGAACCCATATGGAATTGATTCAATTATGGAATCATGAATAGTCATTGGTTCCGTCGATACATAAACATTTTCATCTATACCCTTTTTTCTTCTATACAAAGATGGTAAAATTTTTTTTTGAAGCAATCTTTGTAAAACCCCACCTATTATTGTATGTTATTGTATGAATGCAACACTTTACTTTTTATTAAAAAAACTAATAGAAATATAGCAAAGAATACGAATATGAATAAATGAATTCTTTTTTACTCTGCATCTTAAAGTGACTCAATATGGCCCATTTCCTACTTTTTTGAATACCAAAGATTCAACTCAAAAGCAATCATTAAAATTTTTTATAATCGAAAAAGTTTACTATTTAGATATCATTATTTGAATAAAGTTTTACAGTAAAGACTAAAAATTTGATTATCATAAAAAAATAAAAATATCTTTTCTTTTCGAATTGAACCATCAACGATTTAAGATTTAAAGCAGATAAATGAATTGAACAAAAACCCCATTTTTGTGTGAAGATAGATAAAAAAGACCGATCTAAGAGAAGATTTAGGTACTTGTTCTTTCAATTTAAATTTTATTAATAAGATAAGATGAACGAAGTAGGGGTTTTTCATACCTATCAGATAGACTGAACTACAGTCTTTATTCTGGATCCGTTACATATGTAACTTGATTCGTTGTTAATGAGATTCGGACATACACAGATATAGAGATATTTAAATGAAGACCTCCTGTTACTGTTACTAATTAAGAACTATCTAACCCACGACTCTCTGGGAATGCTGAATCAGAACAAAAAAAAGGATCCCCTTTGGGGAAAGGATACTCTCTAGGGACAAAGACAAACAAGTCCAGATTGGGCGCTTGCTCGTAATTTTTTAGTTTACCCAAACCCAGTCTTGTCTTAAGAGACGTAATCCCATTAATTGAATGTAATAACCTTACTCTTGTTTAGAATAAAGAGATCCTAATAATTTTTGGCTACCCCATTTAAGTTTAATTTGAATGGATAAAGAATAAGATATAGGAAAGAAGGGCTCTTTCTTATTGTGATTCAAAATAAAATATATCGTTGAAAATTAAAAAAGATATGAGACGTAAGGTTTTTCTTCAAATTAAGTAGCTAAACCCCTTCAATATGCAATATGAAGGGAATGAACATATGATAAAAAATCCGTCATACTTTATTTTATTTTTTAATTAGTTGAATTCAACTAGGGTGTGACCTATGTTACCATCATATCTTGATCACAAACAAATATATTTAGTACTATCTGTATGTTGTGAAAAACAAAGATATGATTCATAAAAGAATTTTTATAAATTATAAAAGAAACAAGAATGACATTCTATCCAATATTAGGCATTTAAACATAACGTTATTTTCAAAAGATACTTTTACTCTGATACAAGGTATATACCTGGGACGAAAGGATTCGAACCTCCGAATACCGGGACCAAAACCCGTTGCCTTACCACTTGGCCACGCCCCATCTATATTTCCATTCTACACTAATAAAGAATAATATTAGTATTGGGTCT